CAATGTGGACATTATTTGAAAATGAGTAGTTCAGAGAGAATCGAGCTTTCGATTGATCCGGGTACTTGGAATCCTATGGATGAAGACATGGTCTCCGCGGATCCCATTAAATTTCATTCGAAGGAGGAACCTTATAAAAATCGTATTGACTCTGCTCAAAAAACTACAGGATTGACTGACGCTGTTCAAACTGGTACAGGTCAACTAAACGGTATTCCGGTAGCCCTTGGGGTTATGGATTTTCGGTTTATGGGGGGTAGTATGGGATCCGTAGTAGGCGAAAAAATAACTCGTTTGATCGAGTATGCTACCAATCAATGTTTACCTCTTATTTTAGTGTGTTCTTCCGGAGGAGCACGAATGCAAGAAGGAAGTTTAAGTTTGATGCAAATGGCTAAAATTTCTTCGGTTTTATGTGATTATCAATCAAGTAAAAAGTTATTCTATATATCAATTCTTACATCTCCTACTACCGGTGGAGTGACAGCTAGTTTTGGTATGTTGGGGGATATCATTATTGCCGAACCCTATGCCTATATTGCATTTGCGGGTAAAAGAGTAATTGAACAAACATTGAAAAAAGCCGTGCCTGACGGTTCACAAGCGGCTGAATCTTTATTACGTAAGGGCTTATTGGATGCAATTGTACCACGTAATCTTTTAAAAGGTGTTCTGAGCGAGTTATTTCAGCTCCATGCTTTTTTTCCTTTGAACAAAAATTAAATCAAATAGAACGGTTCGTTTATCAGAATTAAATGAAAACCCTGAAAAATGCATTTTTCTTTCGAATCATTTTTTTTTATCGATATTCTTGTTTACTACTCAGTAAACCTCTATCAACAAGATAAAAAGTGAATTTTTTTTTAAGTTCAAATTAGACTAGACAAATACAAAAAAGTTTATTTTCCTCCCTTGCTTGTTAATGACTATTATAAGATATAAGAGAAAAAGAATAATCAATCTAACAAGGGGATTATGATACATCTATTTGGTTTTGAAAGATGAATTAGTCTATTTATTTAGTTTGGCGTTTCTTGTACCTATTTTTTTATTCTATTTCTATTAGGTTCTATTCTATATATTTCTATTAGGTTGTATATTAGTATTAGATATATATTTACTTAAAGATACTTAGTATAATTATATAATATATATAATAGAAATAAAAAAAATACAAGATATTCTAAGATATCTTTAGAATTCAGAATATAACAATAACAGGTACAAATATTAAATTGAGGTACCCATTTTATGACAACTTTCAATAACTTACCCTCTATTTTTGTGCCTTTAGTAGGCCTAGTCTTTCCGGCAATTGCAATGGCTTCTTTATTTCTTCATATTCAAAAAAATAAGATTTTTTAGATCGGCTGAAACCTAATCGTATCACCCCTTTTTTATTTTAAAAACTTCGATTCGATAAGACCCATTTGGTAGAATATTGTATAACACATAGATTCCTACAAACATAAATAAAAAAAGCTCTTATGCGTGTGTAAACGTAAAAAAACTTGCGCTCTTTTGAAAAATGGATCATCATCGGGCCGATGTCTGAAATTCCAGTGAATCTATTTATTTGTATGTATAGAACTATAGGGGATCATATAAAGGAAGGAGATGTTATTATTTTAGAAATAAACAATTCAATTCTATTAATTACTCCTAAGGTAAAGGTTCACAACAAAATAGTGGATGAGAGTTACTTTGAAAAAAAAAAAAGAAAGTCATATTTTCTCAATTCCAAAAAAATGTATAACTGGATCTAATATATATGAGTTGGCGATCAGAATCTATATGGATAGAATTTATAACGGGGTCTCGAAAAACAAGTAATTTCTGCTGGGCCTTTATCCTATTTTTAGGTTCATTAGGATTCTTATTGGTTGGAACTTCCAGTTATCTTGGTAGAAATGTTATATCGTTATTTCCGTCCCAGGAAATCATTTTTTTTCCACAAGGGATTGTGATGTCTTTCTATGGGATCGCGGGTCTCTTTATTAGTTGCTATTTGTGGTGCACTATTTTGTGGAATGTGGGTAGTGGTTATGATCTTTTCGACCGAAAAGAAGGAATAGTGCGTATTTTTCGTTGGGGATTTCCTGGAAAAAGTCGTCGCATCTTTTTACGATTCTTTATGAAAGATATTCAGTCCATCAGAATAGAAGTTAAAGAGGGTGTTTCTGCTCGGCGTGTCCTTTATATGGAAATTCGAGGTCAAGGGGCTATTCCTTTAATTCGTACTGATGAGAATTTTACTACACGAGAAATTGAGCAAAAAGCTGCCGAATTGGCTTACTTCTTGCGTGTACCAATTGAAGTATTTTGAAATGAATTAATTTTAAAAGACTAAATGCTTTGGCAGTAGGAAGAAAAAACGAAATAATTTTTTTTTTCCTTTTTTCAATTGAATATTAATCTATTCTTTTATGCTCGTTTTTTTTGATATATTTGATAGAAAAGGAGTTTCTTCGTCTCGAAATTAGTATTGATCGAAAAAGGGGGAATAACATCCTGGAAACCCAATTTTTTCTTGATTCAAGTTGGAAGTGTATTCTGAGTCTATTTCTGTATTCTTTCTAGATTCAAAGCAAAGACTCAGTATTGAATCAACAGCAAAAGAGAAAATGGATTCATAGGCTAACTATATTCTATTCGAATTAGAATAGAAACTCATGCTCGATAGAAATATTAGATCTAATAGAATCAACAAATGAGGTAGGTTCATTAACAATTCACAGATTCAAAATGGCAAAAAAGAAAGCATTCATTCCTTTTTTTTATTTTACATCTATAGTCTTTTTGCCCTGGTTGATCTCTCTCTGCTGTAATAAAAGTTTGAAAACTTGGATTACTAATTGGTGGAATACTAGACAATGTGAAACTTTTTTGAATGATATTCAAGAAAAAAGTGTTCTAGAAAAATTCATACAATTAGAGGAACTATTCCAGCTCGATGAAATGATAAAGGAATACCCAGAAACCGATTTACAACAATTTCGTCTAGGAATCCACAAAGAAACGATCCAATTCATCAAGATACACAATGAGTATCGTATCCATACAATCTTGCACTTCTCGACAAATCTAATATCTTTCGTTATTCTAAGTGGTTATTCCTTTTGGGGTAAGGAAAAGCTTTTTATTCTGAATTCTTGGGTTCAAGAATTTCTATATAATTTAAGTGATACAATTAAAGCTTTTTCGATTCTTTTATTAACTGATTTATGTATTGGATTCCATTCGCCTCACGGTTGGGAACTAATGATTGGTTATATTTACAAAGATTTTGGGTTTGCTCATTATGAGCAAATTTTATCTGGTCTAGTTTCTACCTTTCCAGTCATTCTTGATACAATTTTTAAATATTGGATTTTTCGTTATTTAAATCGTGTATCTCCGTCACTTGTAGTGATTTATCATGCAATAAACGACTAAAAAAAGATTCACCGATCCAATTTTAATCTTTCGTACCTTATACATCATAACCAAATCAAAGTCGTATTTACTTTACTCTTTTTACCCATGAGGGATTCCTTGTATATTTCAACAAAAAAATTTGATTTTTTTTCAGTAAATGTAAATAGCAGAATTGTGGCTAGGGAAGTATATTATCGACCTAGCTAACTTTATTGTAGAAATTTTCGGGATAAATGATTGGACCATGCAAACTAGAAATACCTTTTCTTGGATAAGGGAAGAGATTACTCGCTCCATATCTGTCTCACTCATGATATATATAATAACTTGGGCATCCATTTCAAGTGCATATCCGATTTTTGCCCAGCAGAATTATGAAAATCCACGAGAGGCAACTGGGCGTATTGTATGTGCCAATTGCCATTTAGCTAATAAGCCCGTGGATATTGAGGTTCCACAAACGGTACTTCCTGATACTGTATTTGAAGCAGTTGTTAAAATTCCTTATGATATGCAACTAAAACAAGTTCTAGCTAATGGTAAAAAAGGAGCTTTGAATGTGGGAGCTGTTCTTATTTTACCGGAGGGGTTTGAATTAGCCCCCCCCGATCGTATTTCACCCGAGATGAAAGAAAAGATGGGAGATCTGTCTTTTCAGAATTATCGCCCCAATAAAAAAAATATTCTTGTGATAGGTCCTGTTCCTGGTCAAAAATATAGTGAAATAACCTTTCCTATTCTTGCTCCGGACCCTGCTACTAATAAAGATGTTCACTTCTTAAAATATCCTATATACGTAGGTGGAAACAGGGGAAGGGGTCAGATTTATCCTGATGGTAGCAAAAGTAACAATACAGTTTATAATGCTACGGCAGGAGGGATAATAAGCAAAATTTTACGAAAAGAAAAAGGGGGATACGAAATAACCATAGTGGATGCATCAAATGGACGCGAAGTGATTGATATTATCCCTCGAGGCCTAGAACTTCTTGTTTCCGAGGGCGAATCCATTAAACTCGATCAACCATTAACGAGTAATCCTAATGTGGGTGGATTTGGTCAGGGGGATGCGGAAATAGTACTTCAAGATCCATTACGTGTCCAAGGCCTTTTGTTCTTCTTAGGATCGGTTGTTTTGGCACAAATCTTTTTGGTTCTTAAAAAGAAACAGTTTGAGAAGGTTCAATTATCCGAAATGAATTTTTAGATCTGTCTATTTAGCTTTATCAAATTCGTAAAAAAGAACAAAAAAATTATGAAAAGCCTTTTGCCTCTCTTTAGATTTGCTATTCTAGATGTCAGAAATTACTTGTATCATAGTCCTAATACTAGTATGTATATTGAGAAGAATTCACTTTACCCCCCCTTTATTTATTTTTCAATAAAAATTTGAAAAACGAAAAGAGGTGTGATGTAACTCTGTCGTTATTGACCAATTGAAATTGATAGAATGTATGAATAATCAAGAGTTTTTTTTCTAGTCGAATGGCAAAATTTGACTAGATACTAAAATCAGATAAGGAACGCACGCGCCGAAAAAAAAGGGAACCATAAATCGGCGAAACAACAAGTTTTAGGGACTA